AGGAACAAGAAAACGACATTGTGATTTGGATTAGATCTCGATGAAACAATATATCAATAAGAAGTTAATTCGATAAGTTTAGTGACTTCTTTTTTTTTCTTTTCTATTATTTTTCTATTACAAGAATACAAGAATATTATACGAAAAGGAGCAAAAACCTGTCTTTTTTTAAAAATCGAAGAAAAGTCCTTTCGTTAGAAGTCAGAAAGAGCCTTCTACGAATATAAAAAAAGAAAGAGGATTGGAATCTGCACATTGATTCTTTTTTTTTGCAATTTTTTGTTGAACCGTATGCACCAAAAGGCGCCTGTACGGTTCGTAAGGGATATAATTTTACCCTAATCAACCGACTTTATCGAGAAAGATTACTTTTTTTAGGACAAGAGGTTGATAGCGAGATCTCGAACCAACTTATTGGTCTTATGGTATATCTCAGTATAGAGAATGATACCAAAGATCTCTATTTGTTTATAAACTCTCCCGGCGGATGGGTTATCCCTGGAGTGGCTATTTATGATACAATGCAATTTGTGCGACCAGATGTACAGACAATATGCATGGGATTAGCCGCTTCAATGGGATCTTTTATCTTGGCCGGAGGAGAAATTACCAAACGTCTAGCATTCCCTCACGCTCGGCGCCAATGAGGTTTTTATTTGAGAGAAAAAAATAAGACTATGCCTTCGCCATATGAATATTAAGTAATAATAGCATGGCACTTTGAATTCGATATCAAAATAAAACAATTTTTATTGTTTTTTCAAAACATTTGATTATGTATCGAGAGAGTAGTATGAGATAAAAGGTATTTCCTGTTTTTTATATTGGAGATTCCAGTTCAGCGTCACAAACTTTTTTATTTTCACACCGGGGGCTTAGTTGTATTCTGAAAGAGTTCGAAAATAAAAAAAAAAGATTATTTTTTTCCTAAATTTTACAAAAAGCAACTTTGGGATTGCTGAAACACAGACAAACCAAATAATCTTAATAATAAATAATAATAAATATATATAAAGCAACGGAACCATCATAGTATTTTTGAACTCCTACGAAAGGAAGGGTGGTAATTTGATCATTTACCGATCTGGGTCTGATAGATCCTATTTTTTTCTTTGATGGAAGGTAAAGGTCAATTTTATTATAGAGCCGTATGCAATGCATAAAAGATGCCCGTACGGTTGTGGTTGTTCAATTCTGTCTTTTTTTATTTTTATTCTTTATCTTTCTTTTCTATTCATCATGCAAAATAGAGGAACCCCTCTTTTGTTATACCATCAGGGTAATGATTCATCAACCTGCTAGTTCTTTTTATGAGGCACAAACGGGAGAATTTATCCTGGAAGCGGAAGAGCTGCTAAAACTGCGTGAAACCCTCACAAGGGTTTATGTACAAAGAACGGACAAACCCTTATGGGTTGTCTCGGAAGACATGGAAAGAGATGTTTTTATGTCAGCAACAGAAGCCCAAGCTTATGGAATTGTTGATGTTATAGCGGTGGTTGAGTGAAAAGCCCGGATTTTTTTCGCGCAAATTCTCGATTTCCTATTTTATATTTTTGCTGAATTTACTAGAAAATTAAATAGAAGTAATTAAAAATCATCAGGTTAGGATCGATCTAAACCAGCCCATTATTTATATGATATGATTCAACATGCCAACTATTAAACAACTTATTAGAAATACAAGACAGCCAATCAGAAATGTCACAAAATCCCCCGCGCTTCGGGGATGCCCTCAGCGTCGAGGAACATGTACTAGGGTGTATGTGCGACTCGTTCAGATCATGAGCTGGGATAAAAGAAAGAAAACCTTTTTTAGTATCAATGATCAGTACCGGGGAATAGGATAGAATAGAAAAAGAAGTCCGTTCAATTCAGTATAAAAACAGTATAAAAAAAAGAATCTGTCCATTCTATTGTGTATGAAATTTATGGTTTCCGTTGGTGCAAATCCAATCACCTCAATTTAAGATGAGAAGCAATTCTCCATTGGTAGCAAATGGTTATCCATTAAGCGGAGAAAATCCTACTTAAAAATAAAAACATAAAACTTAGGCCCCTCTTGCAAGAACGGACTAACAGGGTTAGCTACCCAGCCAACTTTCATAATTAAATACCGTTACTGTGTAAGTAGATCTAATCGTGAAAGACCTATTACTGGATAATTCATGGGTAGAGCCAAAGAATGTGAACTATACAAGTTACCAATAACATTGATTAAATGAAGTAAAGGCTCCGGTGTATAGAGAAAACCTTACCGTTTAAGAAGTAACCATATAAACGAAGGAAGCCACTATTTCTTTATCCATTTATATTTTTTATTTATTATATTTTGATACCTAGTAAAATGAAATTTCTTATTTCGAAGTGAAATGTCTAGAAAAAAGAAAAATAGCGGTCGGGAAGGTTATAGTAGCCAAAGTCATTGGAATTTTTAGTTTATACATTGGAAAAAAGCTTTGTTATTAATAGACTAGGAAAGGGAAAAAGAATAACTGAAAGAAAGGAAATCTATTAGTTATTCGTCAAAGTTTCATTTATTCAATGACCAGAATTAGACGGGGAAATATAGCTCGGAGACGTAGAACAAAAATTCGTTTATTTGCATCAAGCTTTCGAGGGGCTCATTCAAGACTTACTCGAACAATTACTCAACAGAAAATAAGAGCTTTGGTTTCGTCGCATCGGGATAGGGATAAGCAAAAGATAAATTTTCGCCGTTTGTGGATCACTCGAATAAACGCAGTAATTCGTGAAATAGGGGTATCCTATAGTTATAGTAGATTAATACACGACCTATATAAGAAACAGGTGCTTCTTAATCGTAAAATACTTGCACAAATAGCTATATCAAATAAAAATTGTCTTTATATTATTTCCAATGAGATCATAAAAGAAGTAGATTGGAAAGAATCCACCGGAATAATTTAAACGGAGTTCCCCGGAGAATGAACTCCGGGAGGGTAAAGTCAAAATAAATATGATAAAAAAATAGTAAAACTGAATGAACACACTCAAAAAAATCTTTATTCTTGCCCGATTCTTTTTTTTTCTTACGACACGATAATTCAATCCATATTTTTCATATTTTTCGAACAAAACATCAATCTGCGTTTGAGTTCGGATTTTACTTTTTTTTAGTCAAGTGAAGAAAGAGTAAGCCTATTTATTTCTGGCTCGAAGACCCGCAGTTCTGGTGGTCGACTCGGTTCTTTCAAACTGTTTCTCATTATTAAGAAAGGGTAACAAAGATAAAATACGAGCTTGTTTTATAGCAATAGTAATTAATCGTTGTTGTTTCAAGGTCAATCTATTCACCCGTCTAGATAATATTTTTCCTTGTTCGCTAATAAATCGACTAATTAAACTCATGTTTCTATAATCAATTCGATCCCCCGATTGAATCGGGGGCAAACGCCTACGAAAAGATCGCTTGGATTTAAGAAGCCGCTTGGATTTATCCATGGTTTGTTTAGTTTATTCCTTATCCCGAAAATCCTATTTCGGTCGGATCTAAAATGAATTAGAAGAAATAGGATTTGGTTTGTTTATATTTAATTATGTTATATATATAATATTTAACTATGTTCTATATAGAAATTTACCCTTCCTTGGAAGGGTTACATACAAGTGCTCGATTCGATCTATTTCTTTATCTCCCCATGAATCATATGTTTGTAACAAAATGGACAGAATTTTCTCAATTCCAATCGATTAGGCGTGTTGTGACGATTCTTTTCAGTAATATATCTGGAAATACCCGTTGATACCTTATTAACACCGTTTCGAACACAACCGGTACATTCCAAAATAACCGTTATTCGGACATCTTTTCCCTTGGCCATGAACCCCCTTTGGATTTTTGATTTACTCAACTCTTCTATTTTCGATCCGAAACGAAGAAGAAGGAAGGAAGGATAAATAGAAGTTATTAACTTGAAATCCAATTATGAAAACTTTCGCTGCAATCAATATACTAAAAAAATTTCTAAACTTTATTTCAAATTCAAATCACAGTATTTCATTTACATTTAAGTACCTTGTATAAGAGTCTTGTCCTAGATCTAGGCCCCACCCTGTTTATTCTACCTCCATCCCTAGTTAATTTTTGAATTGAATAATTTATTTAATTCAAACTTGAACCCAAGTCTCGAAGCTGTTGAATACACCTTTTCTTTTTTTCTCTTTCCTCCCTCTTATTCTAAAAGGAAAAGGGGAAAAAAGAGAAAAAAGGGGGCAAAGGATTAGTCACAAATATTTAATTTTATCTCTAATCTCCGTTATTTGGTACCGTATCAATAACTAGAATCAAAAAAAGGGGAATGTCAATGCATCTGGGAAAAAACGATTAATCTCTATCAATAGACCTGCTAAAGACCCGAACCATAGAGTACTTAATACCGGTGCCACGGAAAGATATGTTTTTAGATCTCGCATTGAAAAATCTCCTTCCTTCTTTTATTGTAATCTAAAATGGTAATACATAAATGATCAGATGCATATGCAGTTAAGAACCTTGTACACGGAATCCCTAATTCAAATTGAAATGTACAACTATCCAGTAAATAAAATTTTTTCTTAAAACATAAAAAAACGTTCCTCTCTTCCCGAGCATTCCCGAAAACTACTCATTTATTTTTATATTTTTACGACAGGTTCCGTTCAGTATTTCATACGTATATAAGACTTTTCTTTTACTAGTATTATATGTTAAATGGGACCAAAAAGAAGAAATGCCCATATAAATTGTATATATCAATGGAGGAAATAACGATGTGGAAAACAAAACAGGAATTCTATACAATGACACTGTAGACCAATTGGAGGGATGTAGCGCAGCTTGGTAGCGCGTTTGTTTTGGGTACAAAATGTCACAGGTTCAAATCCTGTCATCCCTACCTATTACTTCTTCGTTGAGCAGTAACGAGGGATTAATTAAGATCGATTCCAATATCCAATAATATATATATAATATAATTAAACTGGGGTTAAAAAAGTGT